CACGACAATCGGACGTAATCAAGATAGGATCATAAAATAATGATGAATATTATAGCATTGGCCTGTTTTGTCAGTCGACCTAATCAGATTAGGAAAGGAAAAGAGGACTGACAATTCAAATAACTAAATAATAAATAAGACGTTCTTTCTTTTGATGGAGGATTTTGGCCGGGCCGGATACGGCTCGATAAAACGATTTATGTCATCACATAGAAATGCATTGCCCAACAATCCGCAGTTCTATTTTTTCTTTTTTATATATTACTTAAAAAATAGGAGTTAAAAAAAGAAAAAATCTTAGAATTCTAATAATAAGAAATCACACTTTGATTCTCTATGATTCAATTCTATCTCATAGATATGGAAATAGTTCTTAAGTCGGATTGTTGGGTCAAGCATTTTTGTTTTCCAAATCAAGCAAATTTATATGATTGGGAACAAAAAAAGGGCCCGGCTCGGTACTGACCAGGCCAGGCCGCGAAAAGAAAATAAAAAAGATCTTTCGGACGAATATTTTTTTATTCGAAATATATCTTTCAAGCTTTTTCTTGATCTAAATAGGATTGCTTATAAAAGTTATCTATATATATATTAAAGTTGTATATATCATATATTAAAGTTGTATATATCAATCTAGTCCAACTAGCCCAATAATAAATATTTTCTCATAGCTAAAAAAAATGGATACAATAGATACAGAGGATATTTTTTCAAGCGGTCCTCTTTTGTGTAATGGAAGAATGGAATATAGTCATTATCCTTTTCAAGTTGGAGAGATGGCTGAGTGGACTAAAGCGTCGGATTGCTAATCCGTTGTACGACTGTACCGAGGGTTCGAATCCCTCTCTTTCCGTTGAGTATTTGGTATTTTATTTACAAATTCCAAGTTTCGAACCCCCGTTTTTTGGAATTCATTTTTGATTTCTCATTTTTTTTATCATTACTATTTTAAAATTGGAATTTCTAATTTTTATTTACTTTTTTGATTTCTATTTAATAGCGAAAATCCTAAGAACATTCAAAAATGAAGCAAGTAAAAAAAAAAGGACTCTTTTTCATTCTTATTCTTCACGTCCAGGATTACGTCCTGGATCGTTAGATAGGAATCCGAAGATGAAGAGAGAAACAAAGAATATCACCACTGTGTAAACAAAGAGTTTGAGAGTAAGCATTACACAATCTCCAAGATCCTTTTTTTTTTTGAAAAAAAAAAAAAAGAGAATAGATTCTCCATTTTTATAACACATATACTATTTTGACACCACTAAAGGAAAGGATTTTCAGAAATGAAATAAAAAAATTCTCAGAAAATTGTAATAAGAGTTGATTCTTTCATTACAAAAAACGACCCCCTATTGTGAGGACTCTAATAGGATCTTTCAAGAAACGAAATCCGAATGAAAAAATGGCGCGATTCCCATTTATCGAAAACTATCTAAGAATTGTTTAAATCGAGGGTTCATTCATACTCTAAGACTTATCCGATCTTATCCTCTGATCTTATCCGTTGTTAGAATTTGTTTCTCGAATAACTCATGTCTAGGATAGTATTCAAGATTTTATCGAAAACTTACAGCAGCTTGCCAAACAAAGGCTAAGAGCAAAAAGAAAAGGGGTATTACTGGCATAACATCTACGATTGGATTCAAAAAAGCGTAGGCCTCGGGTAATTTGGCTAAGAAAAAACGACTCGAATAAAGATCGGAATTAAGACAGATCAAACTAAAGATATTAAGCATAACAACCCTTTTTTTTTTATTGCACTTGGAGATAATTGTATTTTGATTGAGTTAATATAATAATATAGTAGTGATATACGTTAAAAATTACGAAAGTAGGGTAGACCCAAAATCCTTTTTTTTTTTGAACTCACCCAATCCAAAATTATTCTATTTTCTTTTGCGAATTGAAGAAATCATCCTTTCATACAATATCTTAATTGAATTATATGTAATGATCAATAAATTCAGTTTCAGTCTATATCTACATGTGTCAAAATCCTAGGAAGAGTATAGTCCGTCGATATTTGCACTGGAATTGACGAATAACCAATACCAATACTAGTGTTTTGTAGTATCGAATAGAAATTGAAATGGGGCGTGGCCAAGTGGTAAGGCAACGGGTTTTGGTCCCGCTATTCGGAGGTTCGAATCCTTCCGTCCCAGGAAAGACATTTTTTTGTTTTTCATTTCTATATAGAATTTTGTTTTTCATTTCTATATAGAAAAAGATTGTCTTTTTTTTTTAAGATTTCAGAGTAGAATATTGAATGGATATTATGTGATTCTTGTTTCTGATTTTGAATCATTCTATTTTTCTGTGAATCATATCTTTTTCACAAATTGAGTTCAAATAAGTACATGGCAAAACAAAAAATACATACAGATAGACGGAGCTGTATCGAAGTGGGAGCCAGGTAATAAGATAGATCACAACACAAATAAGAATTTGAAATCAATTCAAAGGGGGTTGAATGCGACTTTCGTCGTATATCCATTCCCTGACGATATTCCTATTTTATCTTAGTTAGTTATTTCGAATTAATTATGGACCTTATAATAAGAGTTAATCACCCACGGAGCATATTAATTTCACTAGTTGTGTCTGTACAAATCGGATTAACAAATCATCAAGTGACATACTTAGCACGGTTTTTGTTTAAGCCTCTTTTTTAGGTATTTCAACTCCTATTTCATTTGGCTCTAATACAGAATTGGAAATTCCCCGGACTAATGGAGACGGGGGAATTCGTGCATGCTATTCCCCTTGCGTTTAATCAAAATTATTGAACCTCCCCAATCAAAGAAACTGCGCGAAAAATGAGGAAATGCTTAATGGATTATTATCGTTCTAGTCGATTTCCGTGATAAGGTTTTTCAAAAAAAAAATTTTTGGATTCGTGAATTTGCAATATTCAACATAGAATATAATATTCGTGTAAATGGAGTCCAATGAAAATTGTTCAGTCTATTTGACAGGGGGGATTCCTTCTTTTTTGTTTCGGATTTTCGTTTTCAGTATGAAATGAAAAAAATAAGAACCTCCAATTTACTTTCCATCAAGCTTTTTTATGCATTCCAAAAAAGAAATTCGATTATGTTGACATATAATATGTTGCCATATTATAATATATGTACAATACAATATGGATGGATGGGTAGATTCTAATATGGGTCCATGGGTATATCATGGACGTTGACTTGACATACTCTTAACATACTAGAATATGTTGACATAGAATATGTTGCCATGTTATAATATATGTACAATAAAATATGGATCCATGGGTAGTTTATGGACGTTGATGCGATTTTCATATGAATATTTTGGGGTAGATTAGAATCTCTTCTATTTCCCCAATTAAAGCTCCTGGCATCGCAATCCCTATTGTATATGTTGGGGTATATTCTAATATGTACAATATGGATGGATGGGTAGATTAGAATATGTTGACATAGAATATGTTGCCATGTTATAATATATGTACAATAAAATATGGATCCATGGGTAGTTTATGGACGTTGACACGATTTTCATATGAATATTTTGGGGTAGACTAGAATCTCTTCTATTTCCCCAATTAAAGCTCCTGGCATCGCAATGCCTGTTATATCGTCGGAAGGGTGTTCCACCCGATGAGCAAATCTGTTATATCGTCGGAAGGGTGTTCCACCCGATGAGCAAATGGGGTTTCAATTCGGCGGTCACTAGATGATGAAAGTTACGATTATTACTTCTTATTTTTAGTCTTTAGTCAGTACAGGAGAAAGAAACTTCTTATTTTTATTCTTTGGAGAAATTGATCTATGATCAACAATAACCATCCAAATTGCGTTGTAAAGAAAATTTATACTCAAGCTCGCGAAATTTATACTCAAATTCGCGAAATGGAGTATCAACTTACCGACATTTATATTCAGCTCGACGGTTTAAGTCTAAGCGAAATTCAGCTCGACGATTTAAGTCTAAGCAAAAGCAAAAGCAAAATTAATATTGAACGTCTTCGCGAAATGCATACTAACTATCTTCGCGAATTTGAGCATCAACTTCGCAAAATTTATACTCAAGTAGAAAAAATGGATGCTCAACTTGGCACAATTTATACGGAAATTCACGAAATTTATTTTAAACTTGGTACTTCTATGCTTAACGGGGAGCCTGGTTTTCTGACCAACGATTCATGCCTCCTTCTAAGAAAAATTGATACTCAACTTGAGGAAATTAAGACTCACGTTCGCGAAATTTTTATGCAACTTTTTTCTTATATTGATAAAAAAGAGGATTGTTCTATGATCCAGAATTCAAGCACAATTGGTACTCAACTTCGCGAACTTCATATTAAACTTCGCGAACTTTATGCTCCACTTCTTGCTTATTTGAAGGGAGCAGAACATGTGAAACGTTGGCGTGATGACTTCGATGATAACGACGATGATGACGCCGATGATGAATGGCAGGTTTACAAGGATCGTGACTGGGGGGGTCTTGACTCGGCTGAGTACTCGTATGATGACTCGGATGATGACTCGTATGATGCCTCGGCTGATGACTCGGCTGATGCCTCGGCTGATGACTCGGCTGATGCCTCGGCTGATGACTGGGAGGTTTACTCGGCTGGTGACTGGGATTGGGATCTTTACTCGGCTGATGCCTCGGCTGATGACTCGGCTGATGCCTCGGCTGATGACTGGGAGGTTTACTCGGCTGGTGACTGGGATGTTTACTCGGCTGATGCCTCGGCTGATGACTCGGCTGATGCCTCGGCTGATGACTTGGATGATGACTCCGATGATGACTCCGATGATGCCAGGTATTATTATTATGACTGGTATTATGACTACGATGATGACTCGGATGATGGCCAAGATCAAGATCCTATCAAGCCTACCAAGCCTAAAAGGAGTAAGAAAAAGCCTCTTGAGGATACGGATGGCCAAGATCAAGATCCTATCAAGCCTACCAAGCCTAAAAGGAGTAAGAAAAAGCCTCTTGAGGATAAGGATGGCCAAGATCAAGATCCTATCAAGCCTACCAAGCCTAAAAGGAGTAGGAAAAAGCCTCTTGAGGATAAGGATGGCCAAGATCCTTTAGATCCTTTAGATCCTTTACCTTTAGATCCTTTACCTTTAGATCCTTTACCTTTAGATCCTTTACCTTTAGATCCTTTACCTTTAGATCCTTTACCTTTAGATCCTTTACCTTTAGATCCTTTAGATCCTTTAGATCCTTTACCTTTAGATCCTTTAGATCCTTTAGATCCTATGAAGCCTACGAAGCCTGAAGGGCCTAAAAAGCCTAACAAGTCTAACGAGGAAGCGGAAGAGCTTGAAGGGGATAATAAGGAAGACCTTGAAGGGGATAAGCAGAAGGATAAGAAAGATGGGCTTTTCGTACTCAATTATGACGATGAGGAGGAGGAAGACCTTGAATATGAATATGACGATGAGGAGGAGGAAGACCTTGAATATGACGATGAGGATGAGGAAGACCTTGAAGGGGATAATAAGGAATACCTTGAAGGGGATAAAAAGCCTCAAGGGGATAATAAGGAAGACCTTGAAGGGGATAATAAGGAATACCTTGAAGGGGATAAAAAGCCTCAAGGGGATAATAAGGAAGACCTTGAAGGGGATAAGCAGAAGGAAGAAGAGGATAAGCAGAAGGAAGAAGAGGAGAAGCAGAAGGACTGTCCCTGGCACTGGTTTCACCAGTTTTACCCTAAGCATTGGGGCTGTCCCCACCGTAAGCATCGGGATCGCAAGTCGGTTCCCGCTAAGGAGCGCGAGTTGGTTCCCGCTCAGTCTACCAAGCGGGATACCGATCCGGATTCCGAGGCGTCTCTAAAATCGAACTATGCGCATTTATGGGTTCACTGCAAACTTTGTTCTGGATTCAATTATAAGAAAATTTTGAAGTCCAAAAACAATGTTTGTGAACAATGTGGATCTCATTTGAAAATGCATAGTTCAGATCGAATCGACCTTATGCTTGATCCAAAGACTTGGGCTCCTATGCATGAAGGCCTGCTTTCTCTAGATCCTATTGAATTTCATTCGGAGAAAGACCCTTATAAAGATCGGGTTGCTTCTTATAAAAGAAAGACAGGATTATCGGAAGCTATTCAAACGGGCAGAGGTTACCTAAAACGTATTCCCCTAGGAATTGGACTTATGGATTTTCAGTTTATGGGGGGTAGTATGGGATCCGTAGTCGGCGAGAGAATCACCCGTTTGGTCGAGTATGCTACCAATCGAGTTTTACCTCTTATTCTAGTGTGTGCTTCCGGAGGGGCACGTATGCAAGAAGGGAGTTTGAGCTTGATGCAAATGGCTAAAATATCTTCTGCTTTATCTGATTATCAATTCAATAGAACGGTATTCTATGTAGCTCTCCTTACATCTCCCACTACGGGTGGTGTGACGGCTAGCTTTGGGATGTTGGGGGATATCATTCTTGCAGAACCTAATGCCTACATCGCATTCGCAGGTAAAAGAGTAATTGAACAAACATTGAATATTGAAGTACCTGAGGGTTCACAAACGGCTGAATATTTATTCGATAAGGGCTTATTCGATCAAATTGTACCACGCAATCCTTTAAAGGGTTCTTTGAGTGAGTTATTTAATTTTCACGGTTTTGTTACTTTGAATTCTCAAGTAATTAATATTTATTCTCAAGTAATTAATATTTATAATTATTTGTATAGTTAGTTTATCTGAATCAAAGTAAAAAAAAATGTATTTTTGGTGAAATAAGATTCAATTGTAGAAAGAATCATGCGGACAATTGTTTTATATTGATATTCCTGATTAGTAATCAGGAACTCCCTAGGAACAAGATCAAAAAAAAAAATGCATGCTTATGCAATGCGCAATTCCAATTAGTCAAATAAATGGAATTTTCTTTTTCCTTTCTTGTATAGAGTAGAAAGATACTCTTTCTACTCTATCCCCCGAGAAATCTTTAGTTTGACTAAGAATCCACGTTCTTGGATTGAATCCTAATGAATCTTTCGGGAACTCGTTTGTAATAAATAGAAAATCCAAACGGAAAGAAAAATGAGAATTCAAATTTGACGACAAGAATGGATTCTCCTAGATCTATTTTTGTATTTCATGTAGAAAGATGAAGATGAATAAGTCTCATTTATTTAATTATACACTCCTTGCACTTATTTATTATATATACTCACTTAGATATACTTAGTATAATTATATACGAATTATAATTATACTAAGATATCTTTATAACAATACCAGGTACAAATATTCCACCGAGGTACCCCATTCTATGACAGACTTCCCCTCTATTTTTGTGCCTTTAGTGGGCCTAGTATTTCCGGCAATTGCAATGGCTTCTTTATCTCTTCATGTTGAAAACAACAAGATTGTTTAGATCCAACGGGCCCTGATCTATTCTTTTCAATTAAGACTTCGATATAGATAATACGGATATCTCTTTAATATAGTAGGGTAATGCGGCTTCTTGTGAACAGAAACGAAGGAGCTCTTTTGTATGGCTAAATAGATGATATGGATAAATGAGTTATGGCTATTTTCATCGGAATCGGGGCGGATAGCTGAAATAGAAAGTCAATCTATCTATATGTAGATAGATTCATAGGAGATCATAGAAATTGGATGTTATTATTTTAGCCCTAACCAATTCGATGAATTACTTCGCAAGGGTTCCATCAGAAGGGCGCTAGTTGATGAGAGTTACTTCGGAACCAAAAAAAGAAAAGTCAAATCCATTTGGACTTTTTTCTAAATTCCAATAAAATGCAACTGGATCTAGTATGATTTGGCGATCAGAACATATATGGATAGAACTTATAGTGGGGTCTCGAAAAATAAGTAATTTCTGCTGGGCCTTTCTCCTTTTTTTAGGTTCATTAGGATTCGTATTGGTTGGAACTTCCAGTTATCTCGGTAAGAGTTTGATATCTTTAGTTTCCTCTCAGCAAATCCATTTTTTTCCACAGGGGCTCGTGATGTCTTTCTACGGAATCGCGGGTCTCTTTATTAGTTCTTATTTGTGGTGCACAATTTCTTGGAATGTGGGTAGTGGCTATGATCGATTCGATCGAAAAGAAGGAATAGTGTGTATTTTTCGTTGGGGATTCCCGGGAAAAAATCGTCGTATCTTCCTACGATTCCGTATGAAAGATATTCAATCCATCAGAATAGAAGTTAAAGAGGGTATTTATGCGCGTCGTGTCCTTTATATGGAAATAAAAGGGCAGGGGGCCATTCCCTTGACGCGTAGTGATGATAATTTGACTCTGCGAGAAATTGAGCAAAAAGCCGCCGAATTGGCCTATTTCTTGCGCGTACCCATTGAAGTTTTTTGAAATTTACTGGAACTGAAGAATAAACTCTTTCTCCGCAGTAGGGAAACAATTCAAGAATTCTCTTTTTTGCTATAGCATAGCTTCAAGTTTTTTCAAAACGTGCATTCGAGCTAAAGTAAAGTAGACGTATGCGGAACAGCGAGAAAATAAAACGAAACTTTTTTTGTTCGAAAATCATTCAAAAACGAGTAGCAAATCGAAATAATGGAGTCATCTAGCATATCAAAACATTTCGGACTAAAGAATTGATCTTTTTATTTTCAATAGGAATTAATTGATACGTTAGATGCAGATAGATCTTGTCAATTCTCTCTCTCTTTTTTTTCTTTCTTTTGGGGTTGGATCTCTTATAACGAGAACATTTATGTATTGTTTTTCCACTCATTTGGGATCAAAACAATATTCTTGAGAAATCGATTTCCATTTTTCCTGGATTATTACTGTGGGTAACCAACGCATTTTTTTTTTCGAAATGCAATTTTTTCTATTTTGATAGAAAGGGGATTCCTTTGGCTGGAAATCAAAATAATATTCATTACTGGACGTGGTTCTTTCTGGGATTCATTGAAAAAGATTCGAATTTGATCCATTGAGGTATCTGGAAACAAGATTTTTTGAATTCTTTTTGCATTCGAAGTGGGCTCTTATTCTATTTCTTTATTCTTTCTAGATTCCAGTACTAACCGCCGAATTCCAAATCAAAGTGGGGAATAGATTCACAGGCTCGCGGCCTTGGAATAGAACTTATGGTTGATAGAAAAAGATTAGATCGCAGAGATTCGTCGAAGGGGGTGGGTTCATTAACAATTCAAATTCACAGATGAAAAAATGAAAAAAAAAAAAGAATTTCTTCCGCTTCTATATCTTACAGCTATAGTCTTTTTTCCCTGGTGGATCTCCCTCTTATTTAATAAAGGTCTTGAATCTTGGGTTACTAATTGGTGGAATACTACGCACTCGGAAACTTTTTTGACTGATATGCAAGAAAAGAGTATTCTAGACAAATTCATAGAACTAGAAGAACTCTTACTCTTAGACGAAATGATAAACGAATACCCGGAAACACATCTCCAAACACTTCGTATAGGAATCCACAAAGAAATGGTCCGCTTGATTAAGATGCGCAACGAGGATCATATCCATACAATTTTGCACTTATCGACAAATATAATCTGTTTCATTATTTTCCGCGGTTATTCTATTCTGGGTAATAAAGAACTTCTCATTCTTAACTCTTGGATGCAAGAATTCCTATATAACTTAAGTGACACAATAAAAGCTTTTTCGATTCTTTTATTAACTGATTTTTGTATCGGATTCCACTCGCCCCATGGTTGGGAACTAATGATTGCTTATGTCTACAAAGATTTTGGATTTGCTCAGAACGATCAAATTATATCTGGTCTTGTTTCCACTTTTCCAGTCATTCTAGATACAATTTTTAAATATTGGATTTTTCGTTATTTAAATCGTGTATCACCCTCACTTGTAGTGATTTATGATTCAATGAATGACTGATACTATTTTACATAAGCAAAACGTTTCAAGACGTACTTACCCTTTCGACCCGGACGAGGATTTCTCCTACTCCAATATTCCAGTAAACCGATTTCAGTAAATAGCAGAATTGTGGATAGGGACTATACA